ATCGAACCCGCATCGTTAGCTTGGAAGGCTAGGGGTTATAGTCGACGTTGATTCATCGTTTTTAACGTCTCTAATTCAAAACTGAACGTGAAACTTTGGTTTCATTCGGCTCCTTTATGGAAGATGGATAAATTCCCAGATTCAGACATGAACGAAATAAAAAAATCCGACCCATAACGTCTATGTCAGCTTTTCTGTCTGAATCTATTCAGAACAACCCGCTTTCTAGACGATCCCTATAGAAAAGAGGAGGGTTATATTCTAACAATCTTTCTAGTTACTTCGTTCTCTACTTCTATTTGAAAGAATCCTTAGGAAAAGCATTTTGTTTCCACCGAGCTAAAACAATTTCTCGATGTCTTTAGTAAACCAAAGACATTGTTTAATAGCTGTTTTGCTTCAATTTCCCCTATATAAATTTTCAATTATATAAATGGAAAATGGAAGATTTAGTTACGATTAGAAATACACTTTTTATCTTTATCCATGGGTCCTTTACTCATACTCATTCAATTGGAAGTATTGATCCAATAAAAAAAAATTATGTTTCGTAATCTCATAATCCAATTTTTCAATTTTAAATTGATTCTTGGATACAAATCACGAGAATGTATATTCTTCCTCGAATTTTTCATTGAGAGGTAAAGGATTCAATCCTTTTAAGAACTAAAGTTTTTGTTCGGAATGAATATATGAATATTAATCAAACCGAAAGACCCTTTAACTATATAGGGGGTTATAGAACGAATCACACTTTTACCACTAAACTATACCCGCTACAATCCGATTATTGTATATAAATGGACCTTTTGTCGACCCTAATCAAAAGTAAAACAAAAGATCAGAAAAAAATCATGAAAACGAGAGCGTTTACGTGTTGTATCAGAGGACCTAATGAGATTAGGAAAAGAGGATTCATTTAATTTAAATAACTTTAATTTAAATAACTAAATACCAAGTGTTTTTTTGCCCGAGGTTTTTGACCTATACGTCTCGAACTTAAGCCATAACACAAAAATGGATTGTGTCAAGAAACGACAGTTCCCTTTTTCTTATTTAAACTGGAATAAAAGGACTAACTAAGAAAGAAACGGCACTTTGATTCGATATCATTTGATTCTATATCATAGAAATTGAAAAAGTTTTTTATTTATTTTTAATCGCAATAACAAGCAAGTGTTTTTATTTTTTTTTTCAAAATTAAAAAATCTTTTTATTTATGATTCGTTGGAACAAAAGGGCGGGCCCGGCTAAGTACTGACCAGGCCGGGCCGTGAAACTAAAAAGCCCCTTCGGACGAAATCACGAAATAAAAAAATAATACTATGACGGGCGTTTTCAAGCCTTATTTTTTATAATGTAACATAGTATTATCCTTTTTCAATTGGGAGGAGAGATGGCTGAGTGGACTAAAGCGTCGGATTGCTAATCCGTTGTACGAGTTTTTCGTACCGAGGGTTCGAATCCCTCTCTTTCCGTTTTTGTTGATGACTTGGTATTTTCTTTCGAATTTATCGCGAGCTCTTTTTTTATTTAATTTATAGTTAAAAATGAATAGTTTATAGTTAAAAATGAATAGTTAAAGAAGTTTAAGGATGTGGAATAGATAAAATCTGACTAATAACAGTTTAAAATCAAGCAAAGAAAACAAAAACCTTATCTTTTATTCTTCACGTCCAGGATTACGTCCTGGATCATTAGACAGGAATCCGAAGATAAAGAGAGAAACAAAGAATATCACTACCGTGTAAACAAATAGTTTGAGAGTAAGCATTACACAATCTCCAAGATTTTTTTTTAGGAAAAAAGAGAATAGATTCTCCACTTTTATACCGCATACCCTACTTTTTTATTTTGACACCAAGAAATGCAGTGGGGTGATCCGGATTTGTCGCGGTTGTACAATAATTTCAATATTTGAATTGAGAGTGTAGGACTTATCTGATCTTATCAATTAGTAGAATTCTTTTTTTTTCGAATAAATCATGAATTTATCTGGGACTTTATTAAAAATATCATCGAAAACTTACAGCAGCTTGCCAAACAAAGGCTAAGAGAAAAAAGAACAGAGGTATTACTGGCATAATATCTACAATTGGATTCAAAAAAGCGTAGGCTTCGGGCAATTTGGCGACGAAAAAATGACTGGAAAAAAGAGCAGAATTAAGGTAGATACAGATTAAACTAAATATATTAAGCATAACAAACATTTTGTTTTGGGGATAATTGTATTTATTTTGATTGAGTTATTAATAAATTGAGTTTTTTATTATTTTTTTTATTATTATAAATATGTTATTATTGATAGAAGAAAAAAATGAATAAAAAGAAAATAAGATAGACCAAAAAACTTTCTTTGATTTGAACTCACCCAATCAAAAATCCTTCTATATCTCAAATCAAAAGAGAATAGAATAAATCATACTTTCGTACAATATCTTAATTGAATTATATGTAATGATCAATAAATTCAGTTTAATTCTATGTCTACATGTATAGTCTATATGTATAAAAATTCTAGTAATCCATTTTATAAATAATAGATATTTAGACTGGAGTTGACGAATAACCCGTACCAATATTAGTGTTTATTAGTGTCTAATAGAAAAAAATGGGGCGTGGCCAAGTGGTAAGGCAACGGGTTTTGGTCCCGCTATTCGGAGGTTCGAATCCTTCCGTCCCAGATCATACCCCGTCTATGATTATTATTATATAATGTGATCATTATATTAATATATCATTATATTAATATATATTTTAATATATATATTTTAATATATATAAAATATATATCATAATATAATAAAATATATAAAAATAAAAATTGCCCTTTCGAACAGCCTTCTGTATTAAGAATAGAATATTGGTATAGAATGTGATTATTATTTCTTTTTTTAATAATCTGCGGAATCATATCTTTTTCACAAATTTAATCGAGTTCAAATAACACGCATATGAAATAGGAAATTTCATTCATTTGCGATTCGTTAAATAGTACCTATTTTATAGATTTTACAGTATAAATATGAAAAAATAACAACAGAAATTTTCAATCTTCCCTTACATCAGTGTTTTTTTATCTATCTTTTTTTACTCACAGATGGTTTAATCCAATATGGATTTCTCTCTCTCTTACTGATGATAAAAAACGAAAGGTCCTTGCTGGAAAACTTTATGTTATGCAAAATACATGTATCGGATAGGAAATTTTTCAATCAATTAAATCTTTGTAACGAACTCTTATGAGTTCTTGGTACTTGAAGAAGTGTGAAATTGTTGAATTTATCCTATCACTATTACGTTACTTGAAGATACAGATTCAAAATAACTTGTTTATTCGTGTTATATTAGTTATAATTAGTTAACTAATTTTATTTTTACAATAAAAATATTCTAAATTTTAAAATTTAGAAAAAAAAAATTATTTCTATTTTATAGAATTTCCAATATTTAATTCTATTAATCTAAAAAAATAGGGTTAAATAGATTACTATGTACCGACCGAACCAATGATTATTCATGATTCCATAATTGAATCAATTACATATGGGTTCCAAACCGAAGGAATGTTATGGTAAAACTTCGTTTAAAACGATGTGGTAGAAAGCAACGTGCGACTTGAAGGACATGATCAGCTGTGGAGTCTTACATCCACCATTTTTTTATATATTATATAGGAATGAAAGTGCTCTTGGCTCGACATCATTTGTTCTGTTCTGCTGGAACCCTCTTTTTTTTTTTGGGGGGGGGGTGATGTAATATAGTACAGGATGGAGCTCGAGTAGAAAGATTTTTTTTCAGGGGCAATAATCTAGGGTTAGTATCAATCAATAAATTGGAACAACTTCGTAAGTATATTTTCGATACATAAACCGAAAAGGTCCTATTCGAGAAAATTTCCAATTCAAAAGGAAGGTGTATTACGCAGGAATCAACCATTCGTATGATTCTTTGACAGAAAGAAATCACAAAAAATGATATGTTGCTGCCGTTTTGAAAGGATTTAAAGATCACCGAAGTAATGTCTAAACCCAATGATTCAAGGCAAAGATCCTGGAACAAGTAAATACCTTTTTCAATTGTCTTAACAACTAGATCAGAATGAAGAATCAAAATAGATTCTAAAGGAGATAGACAATAAAAGGGTTAGAGACCACTCAATAAATGAAATATCTAAAAGGGTTCTCTTTTGAGTTATTTCAGAGTTATCCAACTTGAGTTATGAGGGTGCAAATACGACTAATTTTCTTTTTTGTTGGGTACGACTAATTTTCTTTTTTGTTGGGTAAGAATAAGAAAAAAAAGTACTTAAATCAATAGTCTAATTAATTTGATGATTTTATGGATATATTTTATATTGTAATTCGATACATAGACATAATTTCTAATTTTCTCGAGCCGTACGAGGGGAAAACTTCTTATACGTTTCTAGGGGGGGGTATTGTTCATCTATCCCAATGAGCCATTTATCGAATCGTTGCAATTGATGTTCGATCCCGACGAGAGGGAAGAGATCTTCGGAAAGTGGGTTTTTATGATCCGATAAAGAATCAAATCTATTTAAATGTTCCTGCTATTCTAGATTTCCTTGAAAAAGGCGCTCAACCTACAGGAACTGTTCATGATATTTCAAAAAAGGCGGGGGTTTTTACGGAACTTCGCCTTAATCAACAAACAAAATTCAATTAATGAAATAAAATAGAAAAAAGAAGGTGTGGATGACTTGTATATAGCTTTGTATAACCTTTTCTTTTCTTTGCTAGTTCCTCTTTTGTTCTATTCATATCATACTTCCGTTTAGTATTGTTACTTTTAGTATTGTTACTATAGAATGGTGTCGTTTATTTATAACGACAAAAAATGGATTTCGATTTTATTGATATATTAATGGATATAATAATGGATCCAATAATTTGAAATCGAAATAAAATAGTATAGAAAAAGATCAAGTGAATAAATAAGAAATGACGTAGAAGTAATTGGGTCTATAGACATAAAAATTTGCATTACCGTCAATGGGGTGATTTTCGTTGGAACTCTATGAACAAAAAAAAACAAAGGACTAAACCTGTTTATTTTAGTTATTGAATAACCTCATTTTTTTCTACTTCTCCCCCGTCTTCCTTAATTTAGTCTTCCACCTATATTATATATTTATATATAGTGCCAATCCAACACAAGTCCTTAGTTTTTTTATATTTCAATTTTATATTTCAATTAAAATAATTTTCATTTTATTAATTTTAATTGATTGAAATCTGAATTGTTAGTTCGATTTAGAATTTGTTTTATCTTTTGTATGCTTTTCTCAATATTCATATTGACAACAGTGTATCAAATAAATATAATCCGATCGTGGATAAATGGATCCATTTATCCCTGTTCCATAGATTTTATTTCATTCAAATAATGGGTTCTTGGATTTTCTGTCATACAAGAAGTCTTTTTTGATTAAGATTAAAATCAATAAAACTCGATATATACTAATTAATGGATAATATAAGAGACAATAGGCGGTCTATAAATATTTGAAAATCTTTGACTTTATCCCTATTTTATCTTTTATCTGAGAATTTTTTGTATTTTCGTCGGATTTTAACATTTTTATTATGTTCAGAGTGGGTTAGAATTTTTTTTTCATTTTTTTTTTTTTAATGGTTTGATTGCGTTGTGCCATTCAATTTCGTTATTTATTGGGATTCTGATTGTATCTACACATTCTAATTAGTTTTTGGGGGTTGCTAACTCAACGGTAGAGTACTCGGCTTTTAAGTGCGGCTAGCATCTTTTACACATTTGTATGAAGCAACAGATTCGTCCATACCATCGGTAGAGTTTGTAAGACCACGACTGATCCTGAAAGGAATGAATGGAAAAAGCAGCATGTCGTAGCAATGGATAATTCTGAGAATATTTCATTCTTACTGAATAGGTCCCAAATCTTATTTCAATTGTTTAAATTCGTGGTGTCTAACAATTTTTTAAAAAGAATCTTTTTGGGGGTCGAGTGAATAAATGGGTAGAGCCTTACTATAAGGTTCCAATTATAGGGAAATAAAAAGTAACGAGCTTCTGTTCTTCATTTTTGAATGATTACCCCATCTAATTAGACGTTAAAAATATATTAGTGCTTAATGCGGGAAAGGCTTTTCTGATGAGTGGATTAGAAATTTCTTATGAGTCCTAACTATTAGCTATTCCCCTTTATGGGGTAGAGATAAATGTGTAGAAGAAGGCAGTATATTGATAAAGAGATTTTTTTTTCAAAATCAAAAGAGCGATTGGATTGAAAAAATAAAGGACTTCTAACTATCTTGTTATCCTATAAATGAACATAAGGGGCTAGAGAGTCCGTTGATGAGTTTGACTTGTTTCCGAGGTATCTAGTTTTTTCTTACTATAAATACCTTGTTTTGACTGTATCGTACTATGTATCATTTGATAACCCAATAAATTACCTATTTCTTTTCTGGTTCAAATCGAATTTTAAATGGAAGAATTTCAAGGATATTTAGAATTAGATAGATCTCAGCAACATGACTTCCTATACCCACTTATCTTTCGGGAGTATATTTATGCACTTGCTCATGATCGTGGTTTAAATAGATCCGTTTTGTTGGATAATGTAGGTTATGACAAGAAATCTAGTTTACTAATTATAAAACGTTTAATTAGTCGAATGTATCAACAGAATAATTTTCTTATTTCCGTTAATGATTCTAATCAAAATAGATTTTTGGGGTACAACAAAAATTTGTATTCTCAAATGATATCGGAGGGATTTGCAGTCATTGTGGAAATTCCGTTTTCCCTAAGATTAGTATCTTCCTTAGAGGAGACAGAAATCGTAAAATCTTATAATTTACGATCAATTCATTCCATATTTCCTTTTTTCGAGGACAAATTCCCACATTTAAATTATGCATCAGATGTACTAATACCCTACCCCATTCATCTGGAAATCTTGGTTCAAAACCTTCGCTACTGCGTGAAAGATCCCTCTTCTTTGCATTTATTACGGCTCTTTCTTCACGAGTATTATAATTGGAATAGTCTTATTACTCCAAAAAAATCTATTTTTGCAAAAAGTAATCCAAGATTATTCTTGCTCCTATATAATTCTTATGTATGTGAATACGAATCCATTTTACTTTTTCTCCGTAACCAATCTAATCATTTACGATTAACCTCTTCTGGGATCTTTTTTGAGCGAATATGTTTTTATGAAAAAATAAAATATCCTGTTGAAGAAGTCTTTGCTAACGATTTTCAGGCCACCTTATGGTTCTTCAAGGATCCTTTTATGCAGTATGTTAGATATCGAGGAAAATCTATTCTGGGATCAAAAGAGACTCCTCTTCTGATGAATAAGTGGAAATATTATCTTGTCAATTTTTGGCAATGTCATTTTTATGTATGGTCTCAACCAGGAAGAATCCATATAAACCAATTATCCAAGCATTCCCTTGATTTTTTGGGTTATCTTTCAAGCATACGACC